GCATCTCTGTTCCAAACTATCAAATAACTACTTTTCCTCGTTCCCATTACTCCGCGGCCCATCTGCCTTTTCCATTGTCAACCCCGGCAACTTATGAGTGAGGCTTTCGGGGCTACCTACTTTAGGGCTAATGTATAATATAAAGGCGAACAGCCCTCTTAGGGCCTATTAGTTTGAGGGCTGCTCGCCTTTTGAGGAAGTGGGATAGCGGGGGTTATTTCGGTAAACCGATGCATGAGCTGAGGCTCCCATGTCCCGCCGACCCTCCGAAAAAGTCAGGTCGTAAAACGGCTCATAGGGAGTCAGAAGCAAGCAGAGTAAAAGGCGGGTCAAACTCTAATAAGCAGAGGGGGAGACACATTCATGAAAAGTGAGAAGCCGTGCCGTGGGGGACTGACTTTATATGAATAGATCGTCACTTACGGGTAACAGTAGGAACATCTATTAGTCCGTATCGTGGGTCTACTTGTTACAAAAGGCGAACATCCCCATTCCAAAACATTCACATAGGTCCTCCGGCGGCATCGAAAAGGGGACGAAAAGAGTCTATTTACCTTGACAATATTCCGGAATGTATCACGGCCCTATCTATTCATCTTTTTCTTCAAAAAAAGAGTTCCGCATCTCTCCGGGGCCCGGGGAACAAATAGGCGTGGGGAAGAGGGAGAGGGGGGCTACGAGCCCTCTCCCGTTGCTGTTCCCGGACCACCCACCCCTTCCTTCCCCTTCGCCCGGCCCGGTGAGGTCCGAAGAGATCAGATCTCTCGAACGAAGTGAAGTGATAGGAAGATAAGACTGCTGGCGGGAGATCTATATTCATTACACCCGGCCCGGCGGGTATGGATCGAAGTAGGAAATTCTCCATCCGCCCGCCAGCAGCAGAGGGGGTTCGATTCCCGTTATACGCGATGTGGCGAAAAAGACTGATTCAACGAGATATGCCTTGCCTGCATTAAGATTTAAAACTTGTCGTCCACTTCCAGGAAATGTTCGGAACAGAGAACTGACAATAATACAACGCCGCATTCTCCGAAGATTGAGGAACAAGAAGAGATCTAAAAAGAGAAAGATTTATCCGAGAGAAAATCTTAACAGTTACATCAAATCACAAACTACACGAAAGTTGCCCCTTTTTCATGGGGATTTACCCATCACAGAGATGCACAGAGGAACAGAACGAACTTCATATATCCCTTTTCCACTCAATCCAGAAACAAGATCGGACGTTATTCCGGTTCGTCTCCATTTTCGTGAAACTATTCCTCAAGCAAGGCAGCCGATAAGTCATCGAAGGGTTTGTGTGAATAATGGAATGGTAAGCATTACTCATTTGAAAGTGTCCCACGGTGATCTAATCTCTTTTCAAGAAAATGACGCGAGAACCTGCGGTGAAGAAATAAGGAGATCTTTCTATATCGACATATCAGTTGAAAAAATCATAGGCAAATTCCTGCCGGTCAGAATGTGGAGAAGAACCAAAACAGAATGGTTCCGCCTACTCAAAACTCAGAGGGGGTGCCGCCTACTACTCAAATCCCGGTTTTTGCAACAGTTGCGTTCTTCTATGCAAGAAGAAGACTTAGAAAGAACAAAGAAGTTTGGATCCGCAAAAGTATGCTTAGGCAGTTCCTTCGCGGAGCACAACAGAATGAAGAGGAATTTGTATCATTTCAAATTCATATTCTTATCGAAGAGAAGGAACGAGAAAAACCGAAATCTTCCTACTCGAACAAGAAGTCCTTTAGTTAAAAACTCATATATATATAGTAATTCGACCTATTGCTCCGGATCCCCCCATCAGTTTACTAGGAAGAGAAGAATCAAAAGGAAGAGAAGAATCAAAAGGATCGAACTACCTACTCATTATTCGGAGGTGAATCATAGAACACCAAAAGCTGTGGTATCTTATGGACCTAACATAGGTCACATCCCTCACGACATAAGATTGAAAGATCCAAACCTTCCTCTTCGGAGCGGAAACGGACGTGGCCAAAACATATAAGAAAAGATCGGCGTAGTCGCTCATAGGGACATATCTATCCGGAAAGAGGATAGTCTAGATCGATTCATAGATAGATCTCTCTCCATATAGATAGGTATCTCCGTGGATAGAGATAAAGATAGGGATCCATCTAGATCTTGAGAAATTTCTTTATATATTTTTTTTAGATTTTCCTCTGATTGATTGCCTTTTTTACGACGACGTTTTAAATCTTAATGAAGGCAAGGAAACATCGTTTTTCAATTATGACTTGCTTGGTCGGAGCGTAGACGAGCGAGCAGAGCCCAGGAAACAGGGAAGCCCGTCATAGAGCAGTCGACTAGAAGTAGAAGACTGCTGGCCTGAGAGAAGGCGGCCTCTCTCGGGAAACATGGCTTTTTTTCTCTTCTTTCTTTTTTATTTAGGTTTTTTTTTCATGTGGGATTGAGATGAGACTATAGCGTCTTCCTCTCATCAGGAAAAAGATCATGAAAGTCTTGTTACCGTTATCTTTATGTATATGTCGTGTATAGCATCGCTTGTTTGATGGTACTTTATTAAGTCGAGACTCGCCTCGATCGGTTTCGATCCTTTGCCTCTTATCACTTCACTCCTACCCGTGATCATTTTCAGGTTTTGGAGTGTCCTAGACGATGCAGGGGACGATGAAGATTTGGTTTTGGAGACGTTCTTAAACCAGCCGGCCAGCTTCAAAACGTATGCGCGCGCTAGCGCGCCTGAATTGATAGTCGTTTTTCAGCTGGTTCGATAAGTTTAGCAGTGTTCTTGAAAAAGAGGGATACAGAAGAAGTGTAGCAGATTATTCTCTCTTTGTTAAAAAGACATCAATTGGAATTGTTGCATGACAAATGTCATTTTATGATATAATAATTACAGGAGATGATGAAAGAGAAATTATGAAAGTCAAGGAAATTCTTAAAAGAAGCTTCGAAATGAAAGATCTGGGCCCTCTAAAGTACTTCCTTGGAGTTGAGGTTCATAAAACCAGCAAAGGTATGGTTATATCCCAACATAAATATGCATATTTATGTCTAAATTTTAGATGCTTGAATGCAAGCCAATAGCTACACCAGCGGAGCTCAATCAAAAGATGAGAGCAGATGAAGGAGACCCATTACCAGATCCCTTGATGTATAGAAGTCTAGTTGGGGGACTTCAGTACCTCACATTCACTAGACCAGATATAGCATTCATCGTCAATCAAGTGTGCCAGTATATGCACTCAATAAGGAAGACGCATCTTGAAGCTGCAAAACGGATCATGAGATACGGGACAAAAAAGGTTATTCTACTCATCATCAGGTGGAGATGACCTATCATCCTACACAGATGCGGATTGGGCTGGTTGTCCAGACGACAGACGATCAACTACAGGGTTCTTTTTCTTTCTGGGGAAGAACTGTTTGGAGCGGCAAAAAGCAAAGAACGGTTTCCAGATCGAGCGCAGAAGCAGAGTATAGAGCCATGGCGGCAACTGGAGCTGAGGTTGAGATATTTGCTGAATGATCTTGGTATCCAATGCAAGTCCCCAGTCACTATTTAGTTTAGTATAGTATTGTGATAACAAGAGCGCCATCCACCTATCAGCAAATCCTATGTTTCATGCTAGAACCAAGCACATAGAGATAGACTCTCATTTTTTCAGCCTAAGTCGGAAGGAGGGTTGGGCCTCAGACGTTTCTAATCCGTCCCGAGTGGCGGCGTTGCGTATTCGAAACATTCTGCCAGCCATCATCTCCTAGATTTTTCATCATGGGCCGTCCCAAAACCAGCGGCTAAACGGTTTTGGAAAAGAAAAGATTGACTTGCTTTCGAAAACCCCACGATTACACAGACGATTAATCGTGAGCGGCAAACACGAGCGCATGCTACGGAGGATATGGTCGGATAGAAGACCATCGGTCCCCATTTCGGCCGCGGAGCTCTACGCTCTCAGGCAACCGACCCTCCATTCTCTCTACCTTTAGCTTTCGTCAATCCCTTAGAATACAATACTGGTTTGGACGCGCCCTTTCTCACGCCGATCAGGGTCCCTACATGGCCTGACGCAAATGTAGCCCTTCTTGGAAACCTTTTCGACTATTGCTCTTGCTTTGACAGATTTTGACGACTCCGTGCAATGATTACTCGGATTTTCGCTGCGATGCTCTTTTCCTGATGCGCCTCCACATAAGATTTTCCTTGAGGAGGAGAATTTCTTTTGATTGATTTATTATTATTCATTCATAGAATTGTCCCGCTACCTCACCAACCGATCTACCTGAATAGGGATGAGCGCCTCTTGGACAAATGGCCAACTCCCCCTTGTGGGTCGAACCGATTCATCACTGAGGACGGCAAGTGTCGCTGGGGAAAGACCAAATGGCTGGAACGGTTTCAGCTAAGATCCACCACTTCTGACGGATCATCCAACAAAAGGGAACCGAGCGGGTGAGTTGAAACGGGATAACATGATGTTACCCAACACTTTCCACTTCTTCATCGACGGTTCCGCTCGACAACCCCTATTCCTGATCAAGTGACGGGGGTGGGGGCCCAGCCTACATTTCGATCACTTCCCACCGTGTTGTTTGAGCGGTTATTATTATTATTATTAATTGGTTCAGTGATTCGAGAGTGAAATCCAGATTGATGGTGCGAAACGAAAGAGTGGGATTGCTGGGAGCGTTAGGGCGTAGCGGCCCACCTTTGCTCCAAAAATCCCGGCCGGGTTTCGTACGGAGATTTCCAGAGCCCCGTCGGTTCTGCATCGTACCGTACTATGGGAGGGGTCCGTACCTCCTTTAGATAGATCCCCGTGCTCCTAATGTAGAGCTAGAACTACTGCTACCGTGGAATCCGCGATCACACATGAGTACCTCGCCTTCCAAAAAAAGCGGCTGCTAATTGGCACTAATGCTAATGGGGACCGTCGATCAAGAAGGATTTCGGAGACTTCAATCGAATTGAGAAAGACATATAGGGCCAACTCTTCTAGTTGCGCCTCTAACCTTACTACACTACCCAACCAGCTGATAAAAGGTCGAATTCAGCAGGGCTGCAGGCACGAAATGCCGATCAAATCTGTTAAAGGAAGCCTAAAAGCGGGCAAACAATGACGATCTGGCTGAGAAGATGATGGACCGGATCTCGAAAGGCGAGAGGCTTTCATAAAGACGTATGAGAAACGGAGGGTCGAGAGAGGCTTATTGCACGATCCACCCAACCCAGCTAAGCTAATAAATGCTGCATAAGAGAGTGGGAGGCCGGCCCCTGCCCCTCTGGAGGTGCACACCCATTTAGGAACATATGCCAAAGGCCTTTGGTGGGTAAAGAGAGAAGTCAATGGAGAACTACCAAATCCAATGACTTTGATTTGTTCGTACCATTCTGTCATCGATCACTGCTGGGTCGGTTGGTGAGTCACCCAAAAGCATCGAGAAAGGTCCAGCATATATTATAAATGATATGATCAGCGGTCTCATTTATGCTATGCCCTGCATCGTGTTCGTGTGTGTTTATTGAGCTTTCTTCACTTCAGCGCCATGCGCTTTGCTTCGCTTTATAGAAGAGAGAGACCGTTGTCTTGGGAGTGAAAAAGCAAGCGCAAGCGATAGAAAGTCTCGTCCCTCGCGCGAACTACTAGAAAATGGTGAGATCATTAGATCATTAGTGAAAGAAGGACCAACGACGATCCTATCCTAAAGGAGAAGGAGGAGTAGGAGCTAATTCGGAGTGAATCGAAATCGGGGGGAGAAAAGCTTCTTCCCGACATCAGCATGATGAACTAGCTTCTCCCCGGATAAGGCCAGCTTTCTCTCTCGAATCAGTGCATCAGCTATAGATGCTGCCCCGGCTACAAGAACTTCTCCAGAGATCGAACGACGAATGGAACAACCTCACTCAATAACACATATCCCTGCCCTACCTCTAGTGCTTCCCCCACTTCCTCGGTGCCATGACAAGATGATTCTTTCATGGGTGGGCGTGTAATAAGAGATTGCAGAGGTCCCCTTTTAGGGGGGTACTCGAACACCGGGAGAGGGATTGAACCCCCGGGCTGGGAGCCGTGCCAACCAAAGGCTAGTTCCTCCATGCAGTCTGGACTGCCCCTCCCCGTCAGAGGAGTCTTGTCCATTTCCCCCCGAAGATATGGATCGGTCAACCGCAGCAGGGGAAAGAGAAGCAGATGGGATATGGGCATATCGCAATCATTCCTCTATCATCTTTATATCCCTTCTGGTCCACCCGATATCCATTCCTTATGTCTCGGCTGGCCAGTACCAATATTTGCTTGATTTGCCATACTTCCCTCCCCCTAATCCTATGGGGCGAGTACCACTGGTTGTCTTATGCCTCCGGTGATGAAATCATCAATGCTCCTGGTTGGACAGGGGTAGCTGGTGACTGATCAATTGACAGAGGCATAGCCTTTCAATGAAGTGCTGCTTCCGATGCCTGCCTTAGCCCAGCTGGAGTCTTCCGTTCATCAATTGCCTATTAGGCAGAGGAGTGCCTATTAAGGGCAGGAGCAGTCGATCCACGGCATCGCCGGGGGGGATTTTCTGACGTGAGGAGTGAAGAAAGAGATTGTTTCTTGCGCCACCCCTTCCTCCCCCTATTGATAGTAGGACTCTGGTTCCGTCATCCCTAAATTCTTCCCTGATAGCATTGTGGTTCCTGCGATTTATGGTAGTAGCGTGGAAAAATTGGGTGTTGCGGTCGCCCTCCTGAAACCAAATAGCTCGAGACTTCTGCCTCAAAGAAATTTCCTCCTGCCCAACCTAAGGGGGGTGTTATGGTACTCGTTTAGCATCACCCTTTCCTCCATGGCGAGATCCGGAGACCTCCCTCTCTCATTGAGATTGCTTGCACCTAAGCAATACGACCTTCCTGGGCGGCTTTCCTGTTTCGGATATCGCCGAAGATCTCTTTGTTCCAGACTCTAAGAGCCTGCTTCAACAGCTTTAGCTTCTTGGAAATCCTGAACAGGGGGGTACCGTCGGATTCTACAATTCCAGACCTCCCGGATCTTTGGTTCGACGATCTGGATGCTCCAACCAGCCTTTTCAAATCTGAAGGCCTCAAAGATTCGTTTGATTCCAGGACAAGAGGGTTGTGGTCCGAGGCAATGCATGGCAATCTCCGGACACAAGCATCTGGGAACATACCTCGCCAGTCAGCGTTGGCCAAGAATCTTTCGATTCTGGTCTGAACAAGGCCCAACCTGCGGTTACTCCAGGTTAAACCCCCTCCCACCATTCCTAGGTCGATAAGGCAGCATCGCTCAACCGCTTCTCTGAATTCTTTCCTACTGTATCCGTTGCTGTCCCTCCTCTTTTTTCTTCGGCAAAGAGAGTGGCATTGAAGGAAGTCGCCAGTCACGAGCCAGGAGAGATCGACGATCCTCCGCTGTTTCCGCCAAGGCAGACCAAAGGCTTTTTCTAGTCTGGTAGTTTGGACTCCCGTAAACTCCAGTCGACGATCCAGAGAGGGGCCCCTGGGTGTCAGCTACTGAAGCAGTGACCATCTGAGGATCAGAATAAAGAATGTCCAATTTCATTCTAGCTTCAACCCATAAAAGCCATAAGCCACCGGCCCTCCCATGCGCCGGGACACAAAAACACTTTTGGGTGGATTCGAACTTCTTCAGAATTTTGGCGTTTGCTTATTGGGATGTAAGGCTTTCCTGGATAACCATAAATTAAGGGTTATGGGCCCTGATCAATTCTTTCAGATTCAGATGAGGCTGAGGGTCATCTAGACCCCTCACATTCCATGAAAGAATCTTCATGACAGGGGAGACTGGGGCTTGGAGGGCGCAATGGCTTGGCCCTGCTCTCCTTCATTCTCGATTTGACGGTTTAGGTAGGAATTGGAAATGATAGTTAAGTAGTGCCCGATCCAACGAAGAGTAACCTAGAACAAATAGAAGTAACAAGTCAACACGGGGCGATTGTTCAACTCAATCGAACCCCTGCCTTCCGACTCAAGTAGAGTGCATTGATTCAAGGGGCTTCTTTGCCCATATGGCCAATTCCAGTGTCGGAAGTCAGGGATAAGTCCCCAATCCTAACAAGCGAGGAAAGCAAGTCGACGCTAGTCCCCCTTCCTGGTCAAAGGCAGTCTCGTTGAGTTGATCATAGAATTGTGGGCAAGTAGCTCGAGTAGTCGTCCATTCCAGTCCGTTTGAGTTAGTTCCTTGTCGTCAGTTCGATTGATGAGTTTCGAGGGGAATCGTAGATGATGGACTCTAGAACCAGCCGGTACACTTGATTAGTGAGCTTAGCTTATAGAGGAAGCACTAGATGTGGTGCGTGTTTCGACATGCTTCTTCGGATTGTGCTTCTGTTAAGCTCACTCCCCGTCCTTAAACAAACATGAAACCAGATTGGCAACGGGCCATCGGGTTTCAAGTACTGGGGGCTGTCAAGTTACGCCTTCTCCACTGGACTCCACAGGGCGGCCAGTACAGAAAGACGCCTGGATGGACAGGGTTTTGGATATGACAGGTAGTCGCTCGCATAAACGAATGGGACTCCCTAAATCCGAATCTGATGGGGAATCGGCAGAAAGAGATGGGTCGGATACAGGAATGCCATCTGATCCACCCAAAACTCCTATAGTTTGTCGAGGCAGGGCTTCGATCGAACAGTCTCGTAAATCAGTATTCCGGATGGATGGCCAACTCCTCGAACTGCTGGGTGCGGCATATTCATGGACTGGCAAAGCGAACTATCTATTTGATCAGGAGAACCTAGAGAGCTCTCTATCTTTCCCCCCAAACCCCCCCCCGTGCGCGGATGACTTGTAAATGTTGAGGCATAGGATAGGCTCCGCAGTTGGCTCGGACTGGCTAAGCAATTGGGCGGGCGGTTACCTATATCGTAGTAGGTAGGGAGGAATGCACTGCTGCTAGACGATTGACCAATAGCTCATGGCGGGAGTTCATGCAAGGCTATGGAGGAGGGAAGGGAGAATCCTTTGTTCGAGCAGCCCCGACGTTCATTGATTTGATTGGGAATGGTCTACATCCCTTATACCTGCCACTGCTGAGACTTTCGTAGGGGCACGGGAGCGAAGCAAGCATTGACAAGCGCCCCTGCACCTTCCTGTCCCAGCTCCCCTTCGCTCGGTTCCACCAAATAATGCCGGGAATTCAGTGCCATTTTCTGATCCTCCGAGTGCAAAGCTAGCAGCAGAGATTGTGGTTCCATACGCGGATTGATATGCATCCCATACACTACCTCGATCAGAATCCATTCCAACAAAGCGTTTAGCCCGTTGTAAGGTTCGTAGCCTCTATAGCGAGCACCTTTAAAGTGGCATACCGTCGAAGTCAAATATACATATCCATATGCCAGTTGACTCGTCGATCCACCAGTGGAGGGAATAGAAGCATAGGTATAGAGGTGGGAGGGATGGGAGAGCAAGCTGGCTTGGGGGCAAAGGCAATAACATCCGAGCAAGAGGCATTACCCTAGAAATCGGCACTTTCTCTTTCCAAGGAAGGAACTATGCGTTCTTTACCTCCAGGGCGTCGGAATAGTATATGTTAGCCGATACAGTCGACGTGCCTTAGTTTCTCAACCTCCAAAAAAGTACTAAAAGCCTCTTCTTTCTCTCTAGCCAGTCCCTTCGGTCTGTCGTCCTTCCTTGAGGTCTTTCCCTTTCCTCCCCCTCGCTTTGTTCACTTGTTCACTTCGTTCACTAGCTCGGATACCTCAGAAGAAGATAAAAGAACGGGAAAAGAGAGAAGAGAAGATAAAGAACCTTCTTTCTAGCTCTTTCCCTCTACTCCTTCTATCGGTCTATCCTTAGCTAGCTCTTTCCGTGAACTACCTTCACTCCTAATGGGCAAGGGCTCTCTTAAGCAGGTCTTCCTAACTAGCGGACCCTTTATCCTTCTATCGCTTCTCCTTCGGGGGGAGATAAGCAGGGATATACTGGTTATCTTTCTTAAAAGGAACGTTTCCCCAGGGCGGACCCGAGGGGGAGAAGAGAAAGAAATCCTAACATAGAAAGATAGATACCAGAACCCCGTTATCGCATCCCTCCCCCTAAAAAGAGAGATTGAAAGCGGATCCTAGACTCATGGAAAACCTACTTAAAAGCTAATCCGCAAATGATTGATGAAGTGAATTGGACTCGCGTTTGTGTGCCTCTTCTCCTTGATAACCCGGACCCGTCGAAATCCAATAGTTATCAACCTCCGATTCAACACAAGAAAGCAAGTCAAATCCCTATCAATAATAGACTCAAGGGTCGACTCACTGCTTCTACTGCCTCTCCATTCCCAAGCCGAAGGCGCATCTATCTCTATGACAGACGATTGCCCCTTAGAGCTTGACTTACTTCGTAAACGCCGCTACTCGCTATAGAAACAGTGGCTCATTGTGCCACTTCTACAGCCAAACACAGGAAATCTTCGGGATAAAGGCTCTCACCACTGCGTCCCGTATTCCACTGTGCATTCCACCTAGTTTTGGTGTGTTTCATTCCGATCATTGCATTCCTTGGATGTTGACGGGGGATCTACTCAGTGTGTGGCAGAGTTCCCGTCAACATTTGAGCTCGGCAAGTGAGCTTCGGTTTTAAACTAGGACTACCTCGCCCGCTCTAGGTTCTCGCTTATGAAACCCTGTCTTCCGGACCAGAGGAAGCGCGGTCCTTCTTTAGTGCTGCTTCATGGCGGAGGAAGCGTCCCTCGGTTTTCTATGCGCTTAACTGGAGTTCGACCCGGTCTTGCCCGCTCTAGGTTCTCGTATCAACAGTACCTGGGTTTCCGGTCGACTATAGCTCCAGCCATCCACCTGGAACTAACATCTTATGAGGTAGCGTTCCTTGGTTAGTCATGACACAGTTGCAAAATAGGATTGGACCCGAGTGCCTGTAACCAATGTCCGATATCTAAATAACTACCAGGAAAGAGAACCCTCCTTAATGCAGGTACAAAAGACACCAGTAGAAGCCACAAGCACTCTTATCAAAGAGAGGGATCCCAGCCTATATTGCTCTTATCTGTGCCACTCGTCGTTCTGTTGTCAAGGGCTTATTGTCTGACTCTCATAGAAGCAAGTAAGGCTCTTAGACTCGTCCTATGAAACTTCTCCCCTTGGATAGCATATAACCCTGACTGGACTGTAGCACAAGGGCCAGCCGATGCGAGAGCCTGCTGAAAAGCAACTTATATAGTCAAAGGCGCTAAAGCCTTTATAGTCATAAGCGTTTTGAAGCAATTGTAGTTCACGGGCTTTCTTTTTTCAGCGAATCTAGCGAAGATCGATCTATCTCACTATCACTAGTCGAGTTTAGCAAAAGGGATGATATTCGCCAAATTCTCGTGCTGTGCTTAATTACGATTACGAGAGCGAAGTTTGAGTTTGAAATGCCATCACCCGAAAGCTATTCAATAGCGTTCCACTCGTTCCATACATTCTCGATACGTTTGACCGAAGCGGACCAGTGACAAGAGGAGTAATCGAAGGCATAACAGGCACCTCTTCCATTGCCTGACCTTCCCTTCGAGTGTGTGTTATCTAATCTTACAGGAATAGGCGCTCATCTTTCCTTTTTTCCTTATCCTTCTCTTGAAGAGCCTAAAGGTCTCTATCGAGTAAGAAGTGGTTTTATTCAAATAAAATATACGAGTATCAAAGGACCTATCAGAGAGTCTGTCAATAGAGTGAGATAGCGATTGATTCATTGTCCAGCTATAGGGATCATGCCATGCGAAAAAGCCATTTCGAGAGTCTAAAAGTGAGAAACCTCATTGCCTCTATACGAGCCTCTCTATACGAACAATCACTCTTTCAGAGCCGTCGTCTTCCTTGTTCCAGTTGACCTCTTTCAGAGCCTGTCCTTTGCTGCCCTATTCTGACTTATGCTTGCTTGACTTCTTCAGCTGGCTTTCCAGGTGGTGCAGTAACGGGTGCAGTGGCTAATACGACGGCTGGAGAGGGACGGACTCTCCCTTGTTCCACCTTGGCTCGCAACTTATTGGCTTTGGCCGCTCGCAGGTCTCTGTTCCTCGTTCAATCGAGTCCCGTTCCACTCGTGCTTGGGAAGAACTTCGTCTCATTCGGTCAAGTCGAAGGGAAAGTCGAGGGCCTTACTCTATTAGCTCTCGTTCGATTCGGGCATATGGATGGGTACTTTGTGTTGTACCCATCCATATGCTTGTCAGGAATTAGCTCTTTATAAGTAACACACAAGCAAGAAAGCCATGTCTATTGGCTTATTCCCGTCTTTAATCAACCCTCAAAGTCACATCAGGCTCTGAAAGAGTGGTTTTTGCTTGTTCTTCATCCTCTTCCTTCTTTAGGTTGCTGCCTATCGACTAGTGGAGATAACAAGGCAATGAATAAAGAGAGTGACTGTTTCCGATTGCCCGGAAGAGTGCTTTCCCATTATGCCTTCGATTGATTGAGTGCGAGCTCTTTCGTTTTCGAAGGTTAAGGGACGAAGTGCTTAGTTGAACATAGTGAGACTAAGGGACGGAAGGGCACTTGTTTGCTTT